ATTTAAATCTATTTGATTCTTTATCGGATCATAAAAACCAACTTTCCGAAGATCTCTTCCTTCTCTTCGGGACCGAGCATCAATTGCAACGATTCGATAGACGGCTCAGTGGGATAGATGTAGATGAATAACCCCCCTAGAAACGTATAGGAAGTTTTCTCCTCGTACGGCTCGCGAAAAAATGATTCTAAGTTCTATTTATGTATAGAATTACATACAATCACAAATGGGTCTATAAAATGGTTAGATGAATTAGATTATGGTTTAAATCCCTCTTTTTTTTTTATTTTTACTTCCTGAAAAAGAAATCATTTGTACTCATAACTCAAGTTAGATAACTCTCAAATGGCTCAAAGGAAAATTTTTACGCATTTCATTTATTGAGCGGTCTTTAAACCCCCTTTCTTTTTGTTTGTTTCGTTTCAAATCGATTTTAATTTTTATTATGGTCTAGTTATAGAAACAATGGAAAAGGTATTTTCTTGTTTTGGGATCCTTTAATCTTTGTTTTAAATCATTGGGTTTAGACATAACTTCGGTGATTCTTAATCTTTTCAAAATGGCAGCAACATACCCTTTTTTGCGATTGATTTATAGTAAAAGTAAAGAATCATAGAAAAGGTTGATTCTCATGTAATACACTTTGTATGAAAAGAGTTTTTTCAATTCCAAGAATTTTTTATTAGATTAGAAACGTGAAACCCTTTCAATTTCTCTATCGAAGATATACTTACGAAGTTCTTCCAATTTATTGATTGACATTAACCCTAGATCTTTGCCCCTGAGAAATGAATCAATACTTTCGACCCGAGCTCCATCATGGACTATTTACATTACAACCCAACGAGGTTTCTAGTAAAACAGAAGAAATAGAAATGATGTCGAGCCAAGAGCACCTTCATCCTTATATAAAATGGTGGATGTAAGTCCACAACGGATCATGTCTTTCAAGCCGCACGTTGCTTTCTACCACATCGTTTCAAACGAAGTTTTACCATAACATTTCTATAATTTGGAACCGGTATGGAATTGATTCAATTATGGAATCGTGAATAATCATTGGTTCATTCGGTACATAGTAATCTATCACCTTTCTTCTAGATAGATGGATAGAAATATTTCTGAAGAAGTTTTAGCACGAATTCAACATAACCCCAATTTTATCGTTATAGTATAAATGCAAGATTTTTTTAATTATCAAAATCAATTATTAGATTCTAAAATAGAAATAAAAAAATGAATAACTTAATTCTTTTTGAATATCTACAAATAACTCAAAAATATAGATTCACCAACCGCGCACACCTTTAAACTTGAAAATATAAAAGATTTCATTCATAAAGAATCATGAAAATTAATGAGTTTATAATTAACTTTCCTACTTTGATATTATTATTTGAATAAAGTTTTAAAGTATGAATCAAATTTGATCATCATAAAAAATTTCTCTATTTCTTTTGGAATTGAATCACCAATAATTTAAATTTAAAGCCAATAAACGTATCAAACAACAAATCAATAAATAAAATTTGTTGTTTATTTTTATGAAATAAGTAAAAAAGACTGATGGTAGGGAAGATTTTAGTCCTTATTCTGAAGATTTTAGTCCTTATTCTGAAGATTTTAGTCCTTATTCTTTCGATTCTTATTTTATCAAATAGCTAAAAGAATCGTTCCTATCTATATCTATCAGATAGATTGAACGATTGTCTATCAGATAGATTGAACGATTGTCACTCTTATAGATATTCTATGTTAGATATTGAAATTTTCATTTTCAATTTAAGAAATCACAAAATTCTTGTTTCACAACGAAAAACGCCGCTCAATGAAATAGAACAATAACAATATATACATATAGACTATGCATTTCCTCATTTTATATACGGATTTTCATATTTTGTTTAACTTGATATTCAGTAATCTTTCTATAAGTCTATAAGATTGTCATAAAAGAAATAAAGGAATGAAAGTAAAGTGAATAGAATGAATGAATCCATTTATCTCAATTTTCCCGCTCCTTCCATCGATTTCTAATTATTTATTAGAGTCAAACACGAAATACCTAAAGGTTCAAATAAACTAGATCGCGTAATTTGATTGTTTATTAATGAAATTTGGATAGACAAAGATATTGAACTTAATACTTGCCCTTGCTAATTAACTTCGATCTACTCCCCAAGAATGAAAAATCATAATAAATAAAAAAAGGGAGGGATACCCCCTTTTTTCGGGATGCTGGCTATCTTATATAGGTACAAAGCCGAATAAGTATAGATTAAGTGCTTACTCCCTTTACTTTTTATTATTTTACCCTAACCGAGCCTTAAGAAAGAAGGAGATCCCCTTAATTAAATTCAATTATAGTACCAATAACTCCTGAAATGAAGAGATGCACAAAATGAATTTAAAAAAATAGAAAATAAGATCTAAGAAAGATAGGTTCTTTCGCACAAAATGCATATGCATCATTGAAAATTCAATATCGGATGAACGGTTT